GTCCACTTCTTCCCCATACTACGAGGGAAAGGGAAAATGTAAAAACTACCATTAAAGCAGCCCAAGCAAGACTTACTATATCCATGTAAATTTTGTCTCCTATCTATATCAATATGAAGGAATTCTTTCATTATTGTTCACTAATTCTTCTTGTATTATTTTATTTTTTTTGTATTATTCACTAAGAATACTATAAAAGAATATAATAGTGAAATCGCTGGTACAGAGTCAAAAAGGGATTCTGGGCTAACACCATTGACGAAACAATCCAAGAAATCCAATTAGAACATCTAACAAGTTCTTATCTGATTTCTAGTAGAATCGGAAAACATTAAGTTAAGCATAAACAAAATATCCAGCGACATCCTTGGAAGTCTTAAGGGAATGAATGTTACTAACAGGTAGGAATAATAAGACCTATGTTTTATTTTGTCCCCCCCCCACCACTTCATTAAGTAATTTCATTAAGTAAAAAAGAAAAATATAGAATCAAGACAGATTACTTTGCATACTGATACTCTTATTTCCATTTAATTTAATCCTTACCGTCTCCCGATTCGTTCTCTAAAACCATCGGAAGACAGCCTATTAAATTCTTTGACTAGAGGTTACCGAAAAGAAAGAATCTCTTTTTTATTATTTTCGAATTTTATTAGAATAAAATATTCAATAATTATTGAATATTTTATTTAATATATTAATATTAAATAATTAAAAAATAATTAAATATTAATAATTTAATAATAATAAAAAAAAAAGAATATTAGTATTAAAATAGAATTATTTTAATAAATAAATAAAAAAAGAAAGCCAATTAGCTATTCAATATAACTAATATTGAATAAATGCGGGAGTGCTCATAGACTTTCATAAGTCTGTATATTTCATCTGCCCCTTCCCGAACTGAAAATGGAATTCTATTCTCTGTACGACCTACCCCTATTCAATCTAATTCAAGACTCAGTCAGTAGACGGACACTACAGTATTAGCGGAGTGAAAGGACTATGATTTCAAGATTTATCGATTCCTTTTCACTACTCGAATATTTCCTTGAATCCGAGACGAAAAGATTTCCAGCATTTTATCAACAAAACGGAATAAACTATTTTCGATCAGGCGACACCCGGATTTGAACTGGGGAAAAAGGATTTGCAGTCCCCCGCCTTACCGCTCGGCCATGCCGCCAAAACGATACAAAATAAATATATGAGAATACCCCCCTTTTTTATTGAAAAAAAAATTCTTCTCCATTTCAATTATAACAGTAACTATAAGTATATGTAAACCCTAGAACATAAATTTGAATTGTTACCCAGATATTATCTAATCGAGTATCTTATCCGTATATAATACCTATACTATAGGGAATTTTCAAGAAATTCTCATGCTTCCATTTTTTTTGACAATTTTTCTTCCTTAAATAGATTGAATAGAATTACTTAAATAGATTGAATAGAAAATCCAAATTTACCACGACATGTGCTGTCCCGAAGGAATATGTGCAATAAAGTAAGAGACATATATATATAGATAGCTATAGCTGGAGTTAGATCTGTGCATGTTTAATAAATAAAAGCCTTATTATGAACTCCAATCATATTCTCAAATTCTAAAAAAAAATAGGTAAAAATATCTTTCTTCTCTGCGAATTCTAATTCCTTTTTCTGGTATCCAATCGAATTGGAATTCGTAATATCATAATACATGGTAGAATCATAATACATGGTAGAAATGGAATCAATTTTTTGTTTTGATATTCTTTAAAAAAACTCCAGAAGTCTAGGTGGAATTTTTCAATTCGTTTCCATTTCGAATTTAGATTCTATCTGTTTGTTTTGTTGCAAATTCCAATTGGAGTATAAACTTCTTTTTATTCCTCTTTTAATAATAGGTATTTCATACACGGAGTTAGATAAAATTTCATGTGATTCAGTAAAAAGAACAGAGATTCTTGCTAAATTTTCATGTGATTCGATGAAGAATGACAGCAAATCGTGGGATATTTTCTATAAAAGAAATGAGGAAATTGAAAATGCTTGGGGGTGGAAATAAGGGAATGTCTACAATACCCGGGTTGAATCAGATACAATTTGAAGGGTATTGTAGGTTCATTGATCGGGGCTTAACAGAAGAACTTTATAAGTTTCCAAAAATTGAAGATACAGATCAAGAAATTGAATTTCAATTATTTGTGGAAACATATCAATTGGTAGAATCCTTGATAAAAGAAAAAGATGCCGTATTTGAATCACTTACATATTCCTCTGAATTATATGTATACGCGGGATTAATTTGGAAAAGCAGTATGGATATCCAAGAACAAACTATTTTTATTGGAAACATTCCTCTAATGAATTCCCTGGGAACTTCTATAGTAAATGGAATATACAGAATTGTAATAAATCAAATATTGCAAAGCCCTGGTATCTATTACCGGTCAGAATTGGACCATAACGGAATTTCGGTTTATACTGGCACCATAATATCAGATTGGGGAGG